CCAATGAATACACCCGTAACAAGTCCCTATATGATTTCTGGTGGAATCGGAAAGCACTAAGTACAAGCAAGATACACAGTTGCCCCTTGGAAGTCTCAAGGGAATGTGACTAATGGAATATGTAGGAATAGTAAGACCTATTGTTGCCTTTCATAAACAAAAAGCAGAAAAAAAAAATATACCATCAAGATATATAACTATCTATCACATACCCCTAATTTCCCATCTAAGCCTTACTGTCTCTACTTCTGTGAAATGTGAAACAATTGGAAGACACCCTATTACATTCTTGGCGGGGTTACCCCAACGAAAGCACTTTTTTCCACTTTTATTCTATAAAAGCCAATCACCCATACAATATTAATTGAAAACCTGAGCACTCAGAGACTCTCATGAGTTTGTATGAATACAAAGTATCTTCAGTTCTTTCCACAACTCCTAATTGGATTCCCCACCAGCCTACCCAATCTACTTCAAGACTCAGTCAGTAAACACTAGTAGGGTAAGGTAATTAGGAAGTATTTATAGTCCTTCCTATAACCCCTTCTTGGATCCTAGGAGCAAGGATTTACAGTCTCTTAGGAACCTTCCTTTGGATACACGGATTTACGGTCCCTGACTTTCGTAGTTCTGAATCTCACAATTGAATCTTACTATGGATTTGATTCGATTGATAAATCAAATCAACGGCCTGAACGCATCGGGAATCCGTAATTAAGTGAGTATTTCTTTATTTATATTGGTAATTCATATTGGTATGGTACAGGTTTGGGTCACACCCCGATTTTTGAAGAAATAATTGAAAGTCAACCCCCCGATTCTTAAAATTGGGTATCGACAGTCCCCGCCCCTTACCTCTGCTTCTGCCAGGCAAGAATTTTGTGAGTTCTATTAGTTTAGTAGGGTAAGAAATTCCGAGTCTTTTGTTAATCAGGCGACACCCGGATTTGAACTGGGGAGAAAGGATTTGCAGTCCCCCGCCTTACCACTCGGCCATGCCGCCAAAACGATACAAAATAGATATAGATGGAAATATTCTGGGGAATTGCTGAACCATTTATTTCTTTTTTTTGATTGGATCCTGTTGTTCTCTTAGATTGATTGTATTTCAAAACACACAACACCTAAATAAAAGCTTTCCCCTTTTTTTCTATTGAAAGAGAAAAATGGATTTCCAGTCACAGAATCCAAAATTCAGAGCAAATTGGAAGCATTAATGACTGTGAATTCATGAATGGTTCTTGGATTTTGATCTCCAATTTGGTTTCCTTAATAACATAAGGAGATCAAATTGATATACGACTAATCAGTCTCAATTCTTTTCCATAATTAATCCTTTTCAATTTCAATTATAACAACAATTATGTGTATATGTAAACCCCAGAACAGAAATTCTTACACGGATACCTAGCCAGGTATCTTATCTACATATTCCTATTAGGAAATCGTCGTGCTTGCATTTTTCATTGAATATATTGAATATAAAATCGAAATTTGGATATAGCACGACCTATGTTGCCTCAAGGGAACTTCGATAAAAGATGGGATATACGGATAGCTAGATAGTTATATCTGCATGTACTTAATAAATATGACTTCTCTTACGCACTTCAATCGTATTCTACTAATTAACAAATGGGTAGAAATATCTTTTCTCTCTGCGAATCATTTTTTGAACAACGGAATCGATGAAATAAATTAAGTGCTAAAATCAAAGTCAACTCTAGACGGTTCCTGATTATTCTGTCTTTATCTCACTCATAGAGAACAGATTCAATTCCGAATCCATTTATGGTACCCAATCTGATCGTAATATCATAAGGTAGAAATTGGATCTATTTTGATATTCTATACAAGACTCCATAAGTCTAAGTGGCAGAATTTTGTTTCCAGGAATGTTTTATCAATTCATTTCCATTTGTATCTGTCGCAAATTCGAATTTGAGTCACATTTTTTTTTATTCCTCCGTTCATACGTATTTAGTACATATATATATGTATATGGGGTTGGATAAAATTTCATGTTGTTCAAATGAGCAAAATATACATTCCATCGTTGCTAGATCAATCTATATGGTTCAACGAAGAGTGAGCCAATAGTTGGATTTTTTCGATAAACGGAAAACTTAAGATGTTCCGGGATGGAAATGAGGGAATGTATACAATACCAGGGTTTAGTCAGATACAATTTGATGGATTTTGTAGGTTCATTGATCAAGGCTTGATGGAAGAACTTCATAAGTTTCCAAAAATTGAAGATACAGATCAAGAAATTGAATTTCAATTATTTGTGGCAACATATCAATTGGCAGAGCCCTTGATAAAAGAAAGAGATGCTGTGTATGAATCACTCACATACTCTTCTGAATTATATGTATCCGCGGGATTAATTTGGAAAACCGGTAGAGATATGCAAGAACAAACCGTATTTATTGGAAATATTCCTCTAATGAATTCCCTGGGAACCTCTCTAGTAAGTGGAATATACAGAATTGTAATC